ATTGACACAATTCAATTATATGCGAAATTTAACCCTTTTTGGTTAAAAGTTTTATTCGAATCCTTTCATTTCAAGTAATTGGTTGGTATAATATAATAAATACTAAATAACTATGAACTTCACTAAAAAAAAAAATGAACAACTATACTAAATTATACTATAATAAAAATGAAATAAAGAAATTATAATTATAATAATAATATTATAATAAATAAACTTTTATTAATAAAAAAAAAAGAAAAATAATAAATAAAAATAAAATAAAGAATATATATTATATATATATAATAAAAAGAATATATAATATAAAAAAAGATATATATATAATAGTAATAATAGTAGATAAAATTTCGATCATATTTAATGAAAGAAAGAAAACATAGTTGTAACAATCAATATTCGTGATGCAATCATTGTTGGATTAGGTCCAAGACAAAGATTCTTTCTTGACCGAACTACAAGTATGGAACTCCATGATATGGAAAGACAGAATATAGAACCTAAAAGGATAATTGAGGTGGCTCATCTTCGAATCGACTTTTGGACCCGAAAAAGAGAACAAAAATAAAGTCAATTTGAATTTCCAATTTCAGTATAAATTGGAAAGTATAAATTAAAGTAAAAGTTTTCGTTTCTTGATAGATCCTTTCGATGGATGGTGGAATACCTTTTTTTCTTCTTATTCGATTTCGATATATTATGGGCAATTAACTAACCTATTTATTACTATACTGAATGTAATGAGTTAAAATAAGTAATAAGGTAGTATCAGGGCGTTCGCTCCAAAAAAATGGAATTGAAGTTATTTTCAAATCCAATTCTTTTATTCCAAAATTAATGAAAATAGAATTTGATCTTCGAATGAAGTTACACGACACAGTTCTTATTACTATTACTTTACTCAACTCAAAAATTGCACAATGAATCTGTTGATTCGGAATCATAGGATCGGTCGATGTCACATCTGATGAATCAATTTTTTTCTACCTATGTTATGTCACTCTATCTTTTTTTTAGTATTATCTATAATGATAATGACCGATGAATCATGAATTTTCCATTGGAACTAAACGAATTCTCTTAATTGGTTTTTATTACCCTCGTATCTGGGAAAAATGGAAACTTAGGTAAGTGTTTTATCAACATATGTAGAAAAAAACATATCTAATAAAGCCCTTTCATGCTTACTATAACTAGTTATTTCGGTTTTCTACTGGCTGCTTTAACTATAACCCCAGCTCTATTTATTGGTTTGAACAAGATACGACTTATTTGAAAATGAATTGAATAAATAATTCAGAATTCAGAAAATATCGGGAATTCCCGATATTTTCTGGTTCTTTCCCGCACCAATTGCCAATTTTTTTCTTGGTCATTGAGATTCACGGATAATTCATATTAATATTTAGGGATAGATCTTACTTTACCCCTTTTTTTATTTTTATCCCCTCAAACAAACCGAAATGATTGAAGTTTTTCTATTTGGAATCGTCTTAGGTCTAATTCCTATTACTTTGGCAGGATTATTTGTGACTGCATATTTACAATACAGACGTGGCGATCAGTTGGACCTTTGATTGAGTAACATTTCTTTTTTTGATTGACCTCCTACAGAGAGGAGGTCAAACTCCAGTTGCAATTCAACTTTGTTTTGTTAAGTTTAAGTTATTTTATTGTGATTCGACATACATAAGATAGACGGAATCACGCTCTGTAGGATTTGAACCTACGACATCGGGTTTTGGAGACCCGCGTTCTACCGAACTGAACTAAGAGCGCTTTCAAAGAAATTCTTTTTTTCCACTTAACTTCTAACACATCTCGCATACATATAGTATCCAAAAAATAAGGATGATGCCCCATTTTAATCGATCTCAATTAATCTCTCGTTACTGCCCATAGGAGAAGTAATAGGTAGGGATGACAGGATTTGAACCCGTGACATTTTGTACCCAAAACAAACGCGCTACCAAGCTGCGCTACATCCCTTTTTAAAATTGTTGTACAGTGTCATTGTACAAAATACCTGTCTTGTTTTCCACATCTTTATTTTCTCCTCTATCTATATAGAACTTTCTTGTCATTTCTTGTTTTTGGTTTCATATAATAAAAGAATTATATACATCTGAAACCCAACCTAACGTATAAAAAAGAATGAATATTTATCCGTAATGCTCAGGAAGAAGGGGTCATCTTTTTCTTTTTTAGTGACAGGAAAATCTCATCTATTGGTTCATTGTACATATCCATTTTAGTTAGTAAATCCGCGTAAAAAAAAAAAGATCTTAAACTACAGCATCTGACCATATATGTATTACAATAAAGAAGGAGGATTTTCAATGCGAGATCTAAAAACATATCTCTCTGTGGCACCTGTGTTAACTACTCTATGGTTTGGGTCTTTAGCGGGTCTATTGATAGAAATTAATCGTTTATTCCCAGATGCCCTGTCATTCCCCTTTTTTTAATTCTAGTTATTGATATGCGAAAGAAATGAAGAAATAGAATTCCACATGACGTAACTCAAATTTTGCCTCTCCCTTTCAATTCTTTAGGATAGTAAGGAAAGAGAAAGAAAAAGTGTATTGAACCTTATAAACAATTCGGTAGATCCAAGATCGAATTTGGGAAAACAGAAATGGAATTCAAATGTGTATCCAGTCTAGGGCAGGCTCCACGAAATCATAGCATAGAAAGAAGATACTTAAATGAAATATTGGGATTTAGGATAGAAATAATTGATAGTTAGAAAGAAATTGTATTACTTAATTATTATTCTATTTTGTATTACTTAACTTAATAATTACTATATTAATACATATTTAATTAGATAATAAATTAATTAGATAATAAGAAGAATTACAACGAAATTTTGAGAAATGGAATTAAAAATTATTCTATTGATTTTTTTTTCTTCTTCTTCGGTTCGGATCGAAAATAGAAGAGTTAAGTCGATCCAAAATCTAAAGGAGGTTCATGGCCAAGGGTAAAGATGTCAGAGTCAGAGTTATTTTGGAATGTACCAGTTGTGTCCGAAATAGTGTCAATAAGGAATCGCCGGGCATTTCTAGATATATTACTAAAAAGAATCGCCACAATACACCCAGTCGATTAGAATTGAGAAAATTTTGTCGCTATTGTCATAAGCATACAATTCATGGGGAAATCAAGAAATAGATCGAAGGGAACATCATGTGTTCCATCTTTCCAAAGAACAGGACAGGAAGAGTAAGAACTTAACATATATAATATACATTATATATACAAATCAAACCCGATTTTATGTAGATATTATTTCATGTGTATAGATATATAGTATATGAATCAAATAATATATGAATCAAAGCCTATTCCGGTTGGATCTGAAATGAATAAATAAATAGAACTTTAGAGATAAGGAATAAACCATGGATAAATCCAAGCAACTTTTTCGTAAATACAAGCGATCTTTTCGTAGGCGTTTGCCCCCAATTGGATCGGGGGATCGAATCGATTATAGAAACATGAGTTTAATTAGTCGATTTATTAGTGAACAAGGAAAAATATTATCTAGACGAGTGAATAGATTGACCTTGAAACAACAACGATTAATTACTATTGCTATAAAACAAGCTCGTATTTTATCTTTGTTACCTTTTCTTAATAATGAGAAACAATTCGAGAGAGCTGAGTCGATCCTAAGAACTACTGGTCCTAGAACCAGAAATAAATAGGCATACTCCTCAATTGACTCAAAAATCCAATCGGAACTCAAGCTCAGATTGATGTTTTGTTCGAAAAGGCCTAGAATCCTGATTTGATTCTTGTGTTATAATATAAGAAACAAAAAATGGGGGAGAAGAAGAAATATTTTTTTTTTATTGAAACATGTTCGTTCATTTCTACTACTTAATTTATCTTAATTTATTTTTATTCTATATCGTCCCGGAGTTCATTCTCCGGGGAATTCCCTTTCAATCATTCCTGTATATTCCTTTTGAATCTCCTTTATTTGATAATCTTATTGGAAATCATGTAAAGACAATTCTTATTTGATATAGCTATTTGCGCAAGTATTTTACGATTAAGAAGCAATTGCTTCTTGTACAGATTGTGTATTAATCCACTATAACTATGGAATATCTTATTCTCACGAGTTACTGCATTTATCCGAGTGATCCACAAACGACGAAAATCCCTCTTTTGTCTGCCTCTATCTCGATGAGAGGAAACCAAAGCTCTCATTTTCTGTTGAGTAATCGTTCGAGTAAGTCTTGAATGAGCCCCTCTAAAGGTTGATGCAAATAAACGAATTTTTGTTCGACGTCTCCGAGCTGTATATCCTCGTTTAACTCTGGTCATTGAATCAGATTAAAGCTTAATGAATAACTAATTGATTTCTCTTCTTTCAGTCATCCTTTTCCCCTTCCCGGTCGATTAATAACAAAACGGATTATTCCGATATATAAAATATAAATTCCAATGGCTTTTGTTTTGCTACTATGACCTTCCCAACCACGATTTTGTATTCTATTCCTTCCAGTTATTTCACTGGAAATAAGAAATTAGAACGATACTAAATAAAAAAAAAATAGTGGGTTCCATCGTTTCTATGGTTACCTCTTAAACGGTGAGGTCCTCTCTATACACCGGAGCCTCTTCTTTCATTTAATCAAATGTTATTGTTAACTTGTATAGTTCACACTTTTTGGCTCTACCTATCTATAGTAATAGCTCTTTTCACAAAAAGAGTTATCCATACAGTGACGGCATTTAATTATGAAAGTTGGCTAGGTAGCTGACCCTGTTAGTCCGTTCTTTCAAGAAAAGGAGCATAACCTTTTTGCTTCTTATAATAGAATTTCCTCCGCTTAATGGATAACCATTTGCTACCAATGGGGAATTGCTTCTTATTTCAAATCTAGATGATTGGATTTACACCAATGGAAACCATAAATTCCATATACAATATGAGTATATGATAGATCTTCTCTATCTATCCTATTCATTGGTACTGGTCATTGATACTGAAAAAATTGTCTTATTTGTTCGAACTTATGATCTGAACGAGTCGCACATACACCCTAGTACATGTTCCTCGACGCTGAGGACATCCTCTAAGAGCGGGAGATTTCGTAACATTTCTTATTGGCTGTCTTGTGTTTCTAATAAGTTGTTTAATAGTTGGCATGTCGTATGTATATATATGTATATATAGAATAAAATGGGTTGGTTTAGATCGATCTTAACCGGATGATTGATCATCATGAATTATTTCTATTCAATATCAAATCACAGAAAATTGGAATTATGGTTTGAAATAAAATAGATTTATACGAAATCCCCAGTATTCTCATTTTCGACCGCTACAAGATCAACAATGCCATGAGCTTGGGCTTCTGTTGCTGACATAAAAACATCCCTTTCCATATCCTCGGATACAACCCATAAAGGGTTGCCCGTTCTTTGTACATAAACCTTTGTTAGGGTTTCGCGAAGTTTCAGTAGTTCTTCCGCTTCCAGGATAAATTCCCCCGCTTGCGCCTCATAAAAAGAACTAGCAGGTTGGTGAATCATAACCCTGATGATATTGATATAACATCATGAACGGTTCTTCTATCTCGCATGATTGGGCTAAAGGGCTAAACTAAAGTAGGGGATAAAAAAATAACAAGAAAAAAAATCAAATAGAATTGAACAACCGTACAGGCATCTTTTGTTCATTGCATACGGCTCTGCAATGGAATTGACTTTTTCTTCTCTTCTATTCTATCGAAGAAAGAAATAGAATCCATCTAATCCAGATCGTTGAATGATCCATTTACCACCCTTCCTTTCGTAGAAGTAAAAAAGAATACTATGATGGTTCTGTTACTTTATATATTTATCTCGTCTGTGATTTAGCAATCCCAAAGTTTCTTTTTGATACGATCAAATAAGTAAAAAATGATCTTTTTTTTTTTCATTTTCGTACTCTTTCTTTCATAGCATAAGTATCAGAAAGAAAAGAGACTTCTGGTGTGGAAGAAAAAAGGTTTGTGACGCTGAAATGTACTCCCGACACATAAGATCAAATCGGAAATAACCTTTATTTCATACTACTATCTCGATATAAAATTTCATGTTATGAAAAAACAATAATGGTATGGTTTGTTCATATCGAACTCGAAGTGCCATGCTATTATTACTTATAATTTTCTTTTATAATCAATATGGCGAAGGCATAGTCTTCTTTTTTTTTTCAATCAAATAAAAACTCATTGGCGCCAAGCGTGAGGGAATGCTAGACGTTTGGTAATTTCTCCTCCGACCAGAATAAAAGATCCCATTGACGCGGCTAATCCCATGCATATTGTATGCACATCAGGTGGCACAAATTGCATAGTATCATAAATGGCTATTCCTGGTATTACCCATCCGCCGGGAGAGTTTATAAACAAATAAAGATCCCTAGTATCATCTTCTATACTGAGATATACCATGAGACCAACAAGTTGATTCGAGATCTCGCTATCAACCTCTTGGCCTAAAAAAAGTAATCTTTCTCGATAAAGTCGGTTGATTAGGACAAAATTGTATCCCTTAGGAACCGTACATGCACCTTTGGATGCATACGGTTCAAAAAAAAATTGCAAAAAAAAAAAGAATCAATGTGTCGATTCCAGTTTTATTTCTTTTTTTTCTGTAACAGGTTTTTTTAATGAAGGGTCTTCTATTAAAAAAAACGAGATGAGTTTTGGCCCCCTTCCCTCTAAAAAAAAAAAGAGATTACTGAACTTATTAAACTAACCTATCATTGATGTATTGTTTCATCGTGATTTTAATTTAATCACGATGTCATTTTCTTGTTCCTGAATGGGCCCTTTCAATTCTTTTAGGTTCATGGTCTACTCCGGGAAAAGATCTGTCCGAATTCTATTTGCACATATAAGACAAATGGTCTCAGTACCATCTTTTTGTTATGACTTCTTTTTTTTAGTTAATTTCTTGTCTTGCTTTCCAAAAACTATTTGATGTATTCATCACACTATTCCGTTGGTCGGCAATTTTGGATCACTACTATTGTAATAGTAATAGTAGGTATAAGAATAGTAATAGTAGGTATAAGAATCGTTTATGATACAAGTGGTAATCGTACATATATTACCAATTTGTTACCAATTTGGTATTTTTTGAACGGAGCCTGGATACTTTATTTTATCAGTCCAAGTAAACCATAAATTCTTCTAAATTGATAATATTGATCCCCAAAATAAATTGATCTAATTTAATTGCACTTCACGCTCCGAATGATTGATTGATGCTTCACTCAATACAATATCTCTTGGGCGAAACAGAGGATATCTCGATCAGGGGAGAGAACGGGTAAATCCCATATGACCCAATATGTCTGACAAGTCGCACTATACGTCAACCCAAACCGCATCTTCCTCTCCAGGACTCCGAAAAGGTACTTTTGGAACACCAATGGGCATTAAATTAAAGAAAAAAATTAAGTACTATACTTCACTTTAATATGGAAACGTAACAATCAATGGTTTATTGTCTTCATCTCCTTTTTCTCTTTATTTTATTTGATACATAGATCTATTTGATACATAGATTGTAAAGTTTATAGAGTAAGACAGAATGAATAAAGAAAAAATTTGAACGAGGAAATCGATCGTTCGAATGATAAACAAGTATCTATCCATTCGTTCTCCCAAAATGGGACCAATCCTCCCATTGCGCATTGGTACTTATCGGGTATAGAATAGGTCTGCTTCTCTTTGTTCTTACGAACAAAATTGTTCCGTTATTTTCAATGGAATGGAATAAATATTAACCCTTTCTGATACAGAATCCGCTGAAAAGGTTAGGTACATAGTATATATAGTCTTTTCCAATGCGATAAAATAAAGTGACATAGTGTCTATTTTTCTTTGATAAAGAGGTATTTCCATGGGTTTGCCTTGGTATCGTGTTCATACTGTCGTATTGAATGATCCCGGTCGATTGCTTTCTGTTCATATAATGCATACAGCTCTAGTTTCTGGTTGGGCTGGTTCGATGGCTTTATACGAATTAGCGGTTTTTGATCCCTCTGATCCCGTTCTTGATCCAATGTGGAGACAAGGTATGTTCGTTATACCCTTCATGACTCGTTTAGGAATAACCAATTCGTGGAGTGGTTGGAGTATTTCAGGAGGAACTATAACAAATCCGGGTATTTGGAGTTATGAAGGTGTGGCAGGGGCACATATAGTGTTTTCCGGCTTGTGCTTCTTGGCATCTATCTGGCATTGGGTATATTGGGACCTAGAAATATTCTGTGATGAACGTACGGGAAAACCTTCTTTGGATTTGCCCAAGATCTTTGGAATTCATTTATTTCTCTCAGGGGTAGCTTGCTTTGGTTTTGGCGCATTTCATGTAACAGGTTTGTATGGTCCTGGAATATGGGTGTCCGATCCTTATGGACTAACTGGAAAAGTACAATCTGTAAATCCAGCGTGGGGTGCGGAAGGTTTTGATCCTTTTGTTCCGGGAGGAATAGCCTCTCATCATATTGCAGCGGGTACATTGGGCATATTAGCAGGCCTATTCCATCTTAGTGTCCGTCCGCCTCAACGTCTATACAAAGGATTACGTATGGGCAATATTGAAACTGTACTTTCCAGTAGTATCGCTGCTGTTTTTTTTGCAGCTTTTGTTGTTGCTGGAACTATGTGGTATGGTTCAGCAACTACCCCAATCGAATTATTTGGTCCTACTCGTTATCAGTGGGATCAGGGATACTTTCAGCAAGAAATATATCGAAGAGTTAGCGCCGGGCTAGCCGAAAATCTTAGTTTATCGGAAGCTTGGTCTAAAATTCCCGAAAAATTAGCTTTTTATGATTATGTTGGTAATAATCCGGCAAAAGGGGGATTATTCAGAGCAGGCTCAATGGACAATGGGGATGGAATTGCTGTTGGATGGTTAGGACACCCCGTCTTTAGAGATAAAGAAGGGCGCGAGCTTTTTGTACGTCGTATGCCTACTTTTTTTGAAACATTTCCGGTAGTTTTGGTAGATGAAGACGGAATTGTGAGAGCTGATGTTCCTTTTAGAAGGGCAGAATCAAAGTATAGTGTTGAACAAGTAGGTGTTACTGTTGAGTTCTATGGTGGCGAACTTAATGGAGTAAGTTATTCTGATCCTGCTACTGTGAAAAAATATGCTAGACGCGCCCAATTAGGTGAAATTTTTGAATTAGATCGGGCTACTTTGAAATCCGATGGTGTTTTTCGTAGCAGTCCAAGGGGTTGGTTCACTTTTGGGCATGCTACGTTTGCTTTGCTCTTCTTTTTCGGACACATTTGGCATGGCGCTAGAACCTTGTTCAGAGATGTTTTTGCTGGTATTGATCCAGATTTGGATGCTCAAGTGGAATTTGGAGCATTCCAAAAACTTGGAGATCCAACTACAAGGAGACAAGTAGTCTGATACGACATTGTTGTGGTATCTTTCGCCTCCATTTTTTTTTTTGATTTGCCATCGGGTATCAGAGAAATCTTGACTTGAATCACCATCCTTTCTTTGACTTTTTTTCTTTTTTTATAGGATATGGTAAATGATCCCAAATGAATAGGTGTGGAAGCTATAATTGTAAACCGCGATCAAATCCATGGAAGCATTGGTTTATACATTCCTTTTAGTCTCGACTTTAGGGATAATTTTTTTCGCTATCTTTTTTCGAGACCCGCCTAAGGTTCCGACTAAAAAAATGAAATAATTTTTCGAAAAAATTTCATTGAAGTAATGAGCCTCCCATATTGGGAGGCTCATTACTTCAACTAGTCCCCGTGTTCTTCGAATGGATCTCTTAGTTGTTGAGAGGGTTGCCCAAAAGCGGTATATAAGGCGTACCCAGTAAAGCTTACAAGTAAACCAGATATGGAGATGGCGACTAGGGTTGCTGTTTCCATTTTTAGATAATTTCAAGATCACAATGGATCTACGATAAGATCGTTTATTTACAACTACAACGGAATAGTATACAAAGTCAACAGATCTCAACCAATCGTTAAATAGGATTTATGGCTACACAAACCATTGAGGATAGTTCTAGATCTGGGCCAAGACAAACTACTGTAGGGGATTTATTGAAACCATTGAATTCGGAATATGGTAAAGTAGCTCCGGGCTGGGGGACTACACCACTTATGGGGGTCGCAATGGCTCTATTTGCGATATTCCTATCTATTATTTTGGAAATTTATAATTCTTCCGTTTTACTGGATGGAATTTCAATGAGTTAGGTTTATAAGAACTATGAAGTCCTAGTCTTTCAATCAAAGAAAAAATTACTTTATATTTTGATTTATAGACCATTCTATTCTGGTAGTTCGACCGTGAAATTTATTTGTTTCGGTATTTCCGGAATATGAGTGTGTGACTTGTTATAATTGATCCTATTGATAATACATAGAATGGACCTGTTATCTCTATCAAGATGATTCTACCTCGTCGGATATTTATTCTAGTATCTGGAGCACGGAATATAGAGAATAGATCAAGAAAAGAAATATTTGAACTATGATTCATACCTACTATTCAGACCTCGCAACCGGACTCAAAAAAAATTCAAATAGGTATTTCCTAAATCAAACGAATTTTATTCCTTCAGATTTATTTTGACCGAAGGATAACTCTTTCTCTAGATTTTGTTGAGTCATTACATCCAATCCATTCATTCAATAAGTGATCATCAAATGGTTCTTACTCAGAGAACCTTTGAGTTTAGCTTGAGGCTAAATCATCGTGGTTCTAGTATGAATCTGAGGTTTCAATTGATTCATAGGGTCTCAACAAGAGAATTCCTATCAATAGTAAAACAAGAGTAAATCCGCAGTACGCACAAAAAAAACAAAAAATCAAATAACAAATAAAAAATAGGGAAGAGAAGATTCAAGAGGCCTGTAACGATCAACATAAAGAAAGACAGATGAGCCAACTTGATATTTTTTGGCATTATCATCACAAAGAAGAGATTCCAGATTTTTGTTACTTCGTATCTTCGAGGCAAATCGAATCAAGCGGCTAATGAAGTTTTGAACTTTCTATTATATATCCGTTGAAATCAGTATTTGTGTGTTTCCGCTTGAGCCGTACGAGATGAAATTCTCATATATGGTTCTCAGAGGGGGAGTCCTATTGGGTTACCTATCTCAATAAAGTATATGATTGGTTTGAGGAACGTCTTGAGATTCAGGCGATTGCAGATGATATAACTAGTAAATATGTTCCTCCTCATGTCAACATATTTTATTGTTTAGGGGGGATCACACTTACTTGTTTTCTAGTACAAGTAGCTACGGGCTTTGCTATGACTTTTTACTATCGTCCAACCGTTACAGAGGCTTTTTCTTCTGTTCAATATATAATGACTGAGGCCAACTTTGGTTGGTTAATCCGATCAGTTCATCGATGGTCAGCAAGTATGATGGTTCTCATGATGATCCTGCACGTATTTCGTGTGTATCTCACAGGTGGATTTAAAAAACCTCGCGAATTAACTTGGGTTACAGGTGTGGTTTTGGCTGTATTGACTGCATCTTTTGGTGTAACTGGTTATTCCTTACCTCGGGACCAAATTGGTTATTGGGCAGTCAAAATCGTGACAGGCGTACCTGAAGCTATTCCTGTAATAGGATCGCCTTTAGTAGAGTTATTACGTGGAAGTGCTAGTGTGGGCCAATCCACTTTGACTCGTTTTTATAGTTTACACACTTTTGTATTGCCTCTCCTTACTGCCGTATTTATGTTAATGCACTTTCCAATGATACGTAAGCAAGGTATTTCCGGTCCTTTATAGAGAAGACATATCATAGATATTTGTAATTGATCATATATCGGGGAGGACAATAGTATTTCATTGCTACAAATATGGATTATTGAAAAAATAAGACATGTTTTTTGGATACTTCTCTTCAACTCGGAAGTATTGTATTCCTTATTTGATACGAATAGTTGAAGTGGATTTTCCGAAGAGAGGATGGATTATGGGAGTGTGTGACTTGAACTATTGATTTGGCCATGCAGATATATGAATTTATCCGCCACGTTGGAATTGACAACCAATTGTGTCTCTGCATCCAACCAAAACGCAAGTCCCCTACGTAGCAGAGGATAGGCCGGTTCGCTTGAGGAGAATATTTTCTATGATCATACCCGAATCATGTTATCCACGAACAGGCTCCGTAAGATCCGTAGAATAGAATAAGTGGTGTGGCATGATCCAATGTTCTATCTATTCCACTTAACTTATTTATTTATTATAGTGTGGAAATGCATTCATTTCCTTTGCATCGATTCCGATCTATGATACTATCGGAGTGAAAGAAGGGATCTAAGGAAGAACAGAGGCTAGACTTTATTAGTAACAAGTAAATACTTTTTACGTAAGAAAATCGAGATATGGTGGGGATAAACACCAATCAAAAGACATGAGACAATCCAAAAAGCACTTGATCATGATCAAATTTGTAAGCCTACTT